TACCAAAAGTAAAAGATTTCTTCGTTCTTGATAGTTATTTACTTAATCGGTGGATAGGAAGATACTCTGGATCGAAATCTAGGGGAGTACTTCTTAATAATTTCTACCAACTTAAAGCCCCAATTCGAATTACTTTGGTATAAATAAATATCCTGTTGGATAATTTACAGAATCTCCATTACTAATCCTTTGTGTATCTTGGTCTTCCTAACCATCCACTCATTTTTGAATCTCCTAGTAGGTTAATACTAATACATCTATGGTAATAGGTAGTCAAAACCTCATGGAGTTGATCTTTTGAACCCGCTTCAAGCCGCGATGACTAATGAACCAATCTAATTCTTGGGGTAAAGTAAACATAAGCAGCCAATACTGTTTACTTTGACTTCATTCTTGTACATAGGAAATGAGGTTCAATTCCTTTAACAGCAAATTAGGAAGCCGTTTTATTTCACTCATCTAACTATCTGGTTTAGTTTATCAACCCCAATGCTGAATCAAAAAATCAAAAATAGACATTCAACTCATTTAACTTTCTTGCTCGAAAGAAATAGGGGAAATTTTATGTCTCGCCGAATCACACGTAGAGATATTGATAATACACATAGAGTTAATGGTATTTCATAACTAATTGATTGAGCAGCAGCCCTTAATCCACCTAAAAAGGAATATTTATTATTTGATCCATATCCTGACATAAGAAGTCCAACGGGAGCAAGGCTTGAAATGGCGATCCATAAAAAAACACCGATACTAAGATCGGCTAGAATAAGGCGATAACTAAAAGGAATTACTGAATAACTTAGTAAAATGGATATCACTGCTATGGATGGTCCGATATTGAATAAACGAGTATCTCCTCTAGATGGAAGAAGATTCTCTTTGAAAAGTAGTTTTGTGCCATCTGCTAGAGCTTGAAGAATTCCCAAAGGCCCAGCATATTCGGGTCCAATACGTTGTTGTATTCCTGCAGATATTTCTCTTTCTAACCAAACAATTACTAGTACACCTAGTGTGATTCCTAATACAAGAGTCAAAATAGGGACAAGCATCAATATGATCCCATAGACTTCTTTTAAGGATTCTAATCTGGAAAAATACTTGATAGCTTGTATTTCTGTTGTATCAATTATCATTTCAACGATCGACTTCTCCCATAATGATATCTATGCTACCTAGTATCGTCATAATATCAGCCAATTTCATTCTTTTAACTAACTGCGGAAGAATTTGCAAGTGGATAAAACCCGGTGGTCGAATTTTCCATCTCCAAGGAAAAACACTCTGATCTCCTATCAGAAAAATTCCCAATTCTCCTTTTGGTGCTTCGACTCTTACATAAAGTTCTTGCTTGGACAATTCAAACGTTGGAGAAGGTTTTTTACTAATAAATCGATATTCAAAATCATTCCATTCAGGTTTTTTTATTCTATCAAAGCGTCGTATTTCTAAATTTTCATACGGCCCTCCTGGAATTCCCTCCAAGGCCTGTTGAATAATTTTTATGGATTCTGTCATCTCACTCATTCGTACTAAATAACGAGCTAACGAATCCCCTTCTGTTTGCCAGTGAACCTCCCAATCAAATTCGTCGTAACACTCATAACGATCAACTTTACGAAGATCCCATTGTATTCCGGAAGCTCGTAGCATTGGTCCCGATAAACCCCAATTTAGTGCTTCTTCTGCGCGAATAATGCCTATGCCTTCAACTCGTTCTAAAAAAATAGGATTCCGTGTAATAAGCTTTTGATATTCAGCAACGGCGGTTAAAAAATAATCGCAAAACTCCAAACATTTATCTATCCAACCATGAGGTAGATCAGCAGCTACTCCTCCGATACGAAAATAATTATGCATCATGCGCATACCGGTAGCAGCTTCGAATAGGTCATATATCAATTCTCGTTCTCGAAAAATATAGAAGAAAGGGGTCTGTGCCCCAATATCTGCCATAAAAGGGCCAAGCCATAACAAATGAGAAGCGATACGACTCAACTCCAACATAATAGCTCTGATATAGCTAGCCCTTTTAGGTACTTGAATATTGCATAGCTGTTCGGGTCCGTTTACGGTTATTGCTTCTGTGAACATAGTAGCTAAATAATCCCAACGTGTTACATAAGGCAGGTATTGTATAATTGTTCGATTTTCCGCAATTTTCTCCATCCCTCTATGTAAATAACCCAATATTGGTTCACAGTCGATAACATCTTCACCATCGAGAGTAACGATCAGGCGAAGAACGCCGTGCATTGATGGGTGGTGAGGGCCCATATTTACTATCATCAGGTCTTTTCTTGTAGTTGGTGCAATCATAAGTTTTTTCCCGAGTCATTCTTCCATGCATTGCTGAACGTAAAAAGAAGAGTTCGTCAAAATTGAAACGAATAGTTCAAATGGTATTAGGCTTCAAATTAACGAGTTTTTATCTCTCGAATATCTAACTCGCCAATTAATTGTTTATAACGTCCTCTATTTTTTTTTGACAAATAGGCCAGCAGTCGTTGACGTTTTCCCAAAATTTTCCGCAAACCTCTCTGGGATGAAGAGTCTTTTTTGTGGAATTCCAAATGCGAAGTAAGTCTCCTTATCTTAGTGGTGAAAGTGAATACTTGAAATTCAACAGATCCTCTGTTTTCTGCGTTTTCTTTTTGAGAAATAACCGAAATGAATGAATTTTTTACCATACAAAACTCCCCTTTCCTTTTGACAGATATGGATTTTATCGATCAGTAATAATAATGTCATTAATTTTAATGTGGTATATACAAAAATCGAATTCCAATTTCTTTATGAACTCCCGATTTTCTGAATTCAAATCAATCCAATTTAGAATTGGATTGAGATAGAAAAGGATTACTACCTTTTCGCATTGAAGGATTTAGGTCTAAAATGCAAAAAGTTCTGTTGATTCATTTCGAGATCTAATTCCTACATTATTCATTTCATATTGAATATATGGATGGAAGCCAAGAATGTGGGGTCCGTGTATTTCTTTGCTTTCATATACCCTATATATATACCCTATATATACCCTATAATATAAGATAAGGTATGATATATATAAATAATAAAGCTTATTATCCACGAATTTTCAATCGTGGATACCGATGTATCCTTAACATACTGAAACGACTGCCGTTATTGGTATTAAACCAATAACGATTCATACAGGCTAAATCTTCTAATCGATAATTAGGCCAAAGGAAGAGCTTTAATTTCATTAATTGATTTTTCTCTTTATCAAGACCATTATTGTCAGGCGAAGCTTGGCTGCTGTTTTTTATGTTCTTTCCGTTGCAAAATACTAGATTTCTATCTACACCATTTTGATGCTTTGAATTGAAAGAAATTAGAATTCTCAATTTTATACGACGTCTAAACGATAAAATATTTTCAGGAACAAAGAAATCCAAATGATTCTTAGAAACATATCTTTGTTCTTGGTATTTTTGATTTGTTTGGTACTTACTCTTATGAACCAACGAAATACTTATGGTTTGATACATAATAAATTGTCCGTCGTTTTTTCCAGACAAACGGATGGGTTCTATAATCAATATTCCCCCTTTGATCAATTCTGTAAGAGTTAAACTCTTCTCAATCGGCATTATATCCAAACTAATTTCTCTCTTTTGAATCGAGGATATAGTAATTTTTATTGGTTCTATCAGTCTAAACAGGAGACAATATACCTTGATATTATTCATCATTCTTTGGTTCAAAGTATCGTCCCATCTCAATTGAAAAAGTAAATAACGTTTCAGGAAGAAATCGAGGTTACTTTTGTATTGTTTTTTCTTTTTCCTTTTTTTCATGTCTGATCTTGCATAATTTTCTTCAATATATTTTTGTTGTGAGAGAACGGATCCAAAATCTCCTCGGTTTGTGGGTTCTTCTTGATTTCGTTGCTTTTTATTTGATGGTATCAAAAAACTTACTTTTTGTTTTTCATTGATCTTTTTATTTTCACTACTATTTTCATTTATATTTAGATTTAAAAGAAGTAATTTGTTTGGTATAAACCAAGGTTTCGTTTTATATGCATTATAAAGTAACACAAACTCTGGGAAGAACCAAACTTCCAGATTCGATATGGGACGTTTTAGCATTTTTTCATTCATTCCCATCCAATCAACAAAAACTTTGTGTGAGTTTAGTGGATTGATTTCTGGAATCATAAGATAAAAAAGATCTTTTTTAGAAATTTTTTGAGAATTAGTAGTACCCAGTTGAATATTTTGATTCCTATTGGCATCGATCGTGATCCAGGCCTCAATATCCACTTTTTGTCTAAGATCAAAATGGAAAATTTTCCAATCCAAATATTTTCTATTCGCCGTTTTTTCCATAGATAGGATATCCACATAATTGTGGATAGGGAGGTTCCTCAGCACATCATAAAGTGGGTCTTTGTGCGTATTATAAGAAAGTTCTTGGTTCTTATTTCCTTGAAAGGGGGATCTATAAAAAGGGCATTTTTCGGAGTTAAGAAATTTATATGCTAAAAGATCATATCTATAGTATTTTTGAAAATTCTCTTTTTGATTCGATAAATTCGATAATGTGTATACTTCCATTTTTTTTTGTTTTTTGGAATCACTTAATTGGTCTTTTTCATATGAATTGCATTTGCTTAAATTTTCCTTTTTAGCTATACAACGCTGATGAGTCGTATTTCGCCATTTTTCGGGTCTTAATCTAGACCATCTGATCCGCGATAAATCGTATGTATAATATCCTCTTAACCAGTTTTTCCATTGATTCATTTCATAACTCGTAAGTTTCTTATCACCTAATTTTGAATGAACCATTCCTTGTTTTTCCAAAGAATCCTTTATTTCAGGCTTCAGAAAAAAAGGGATTCCTTGATATTGAAGAACAGATCTTAATTTCTGCAAATTACTAACTTGAATTTGTGATAATTTGTAAAATACATATGCTTGTGACACATAGGATAAGTCATAAAAAATATGTGAATTTATTTTAATATCCCTAATGTTCTCAAGTGACTTTTTGATAGTCGAAATAAACGGAATTGGATTTTTCTTTTTTTTATTAATTAGGTCTTGCTTTCTTTGATTATTGGATAGGGATTTTTCAATAATTTTTTTTGTTGATTCAAGTAAAAATTCTGTATTCATTTTGGGAATATGAATGATAGATAAAAATATATCTGTGTATACTCTTTCAATGAAAAATTTCAAAAACAGGGGTAATTTACAGATTAATCGAGCATTTCTTCTTTTTAATGTTTGCCATTTTTCGAATCTTTTAGCATTCGAACTTGTTTTGTTAGGACTAATATTATTTATCCTTGGAGTTACTTTTTTTTTCTCTTTTGTGATTCTTTCTATTTGATTTTGAATTGTCCCTGTTCGCTCAATCAGATCTTTCATTTTTTTTTCTGTCAATGAAGAATTGGTCAAACCCGGGGGCTCAGTTTGACTAAAGGGTTTGTGAATTATCTGATTACTGATTATGGAATCTTTTTCTTCTTTAATTTCATTAGATTCATATACTTCTTTTAATCGAAATAATAGAATTGGATTGACTTTTGAAAGTTCTTTTTTTATTTTTTTCAAAAAAAGAATACTTTTGCTAACCCATTTTGGGTCTTCTTTTGAAACTTTTACGAGTAATTTTGTTTTTCCTTTGAAAACGAGTAGAACTCGAAAATACTTATTTTTCAATTTTCCAATTTTTTTTTCTAGTTCTTTCAAAATGGGTTTAAAAAAGGAAGGTCGTTTTCGGGGCGAACCAAAAGGAAGTTCCGCTTCCATTCCCCAAACTGTTAAAAAACAAAAATCATCTTTTTCTTTTTGATTTTTAATTAGATCTTTTGGAGAGGATCGTAATTTCGATTTGTGCCAAGGTTTCAGACAGAAGGGAAATAATATTTTGATCTGAATACCGTCGATCAACCAATTTTTAGGAAATTCTGTTTCTGATAATGGAACACCATTATAGGTACATTTAACATGTATCTCTCTATTCCATTCCTCGAAATCCTCCGACCATTCAGGACGTTGCAATAGGAATATACGTCCAATATTTTTCGCAATTATCAATGAAGGTACTACAATATATTTTCTAAAAATAGATTGAGTTAGCAACATGCAACCTCTTATTACTTGCGCAAAAGGAACAGTATCCCAAGCTTCTGCTATCTCTATTCGCGCTTTTTCCTTTCTTTTGCTCTTCTCTTTTTTTTCTTCTCTTTTTGTTTGTTCTTCTGTATCCTCTAGAATTTTGAATGCTTCCACCCGATTTGTAAAAATGGATTTAATCAATCCGGAAATATTAAAAGAAAACAGAGTTGGTTTTTTTATTCTGTCCAAAAAAAGGGGGGAATGCGCATTTGCTTGAAACAATTCCCAAATAACTATTTTACGCCTTTGAGCTCGCATAGAACCTTTGATTATACCTCGGCGAAAATCGGATTGTTGTGAATAGCGTAGCAAAGATACTTCGTCTGTTTGATTGGACGTATTAGGATCTTTAGTAATATTAGACTCCTTGTTAGGAGTAAAAATTACTACACGTTTGGCCTTTCTTGAACGAATTTGATGATCTACTGGTACGTCTTCTTGATGTTCTCCTGATTGTTGTTCTAACTCGGTGATTAATTTGTATGACCATCGAGGAATTTTTTTATTGATTTCTTTTATTTTACTAGATTTTTTGCTAATTTTTTGACCATTAGCATTGGTTACTATTTTAGTTAAAAAATATTTTAAATATTTTCTTTCTTTTTTTGAATCTATTCTTTCTTCTGAAAATAAAGAAAGATCCTTCCAATTTAGATTCCATTCTGAATTTCTAAGAAATTTACTAATGAACGGAAAGAAATCAACAACTTCTGTTGCGAATGTATTTTTATCCAATCTATTTATTTTCTTTTCAAATTCTTGATTATCAGTGTATGTAAGAAAGATACCATGAATTCGATTTATCCCAAATTTTTCTATGAAACTTTCTGTCCAAATTTTTTTGATGATTGAGGGTGAAAGGTTTTTGTAAATTGTTATTCGATATGATCCGTTCAAGAAAGGATCATGCTTTTTTGATAAGTATTCTTTTCTAAAATCATCATTACACAACCGATTTCTTGTTTCAAGTATATTCAAAAAACTATATTCTTTGTCTAGAGATTCAATTCGATTTAGAAACTCGTTGTTAACCTTTTGTTTCTTGGTATAATCCCTGTAGAGTTCATTAGATGAAGATTTTTCAAGTGTAGATGGGGATATCCTTCTTTTTAGCATTTCCAAAAAAATCGATACACTAGGGGGATATGTAAAACAGATCCTTTCTTTTCCATCACTTTGACATATGTCAAAAAAATATTGTGACATTTCATTTCTGACAGCTCTGTCAAATTTCTTATTTTTTATGTAGCGAAAGGGTCGATTCCATCGATTTGAATCGAAAAGCAGAGTTACAAGATTTTTTTCAAAGCAAAAAGGGTCTTTATTTGCCATTTTTTTCGGAAGT